TCAAAAATTTTTAATACTACATATAGATGCAATTTGGGTTGATTTGCGACTTTACTCGAGGTTTTCCTGCTTTCCGGGGGGTTTTCAGGAGTGTTAATGATCTTACGAGTGAAGGGGGTGGGGGGGTTTTGCGTGTAAACCGCACCGGGGGGTATTCTCAGTATCTTTCGAGTGGTAAGCAGTGTATTATGTCCTTGAGATCAGTTATGTATTTCTTAGAAAATGACCTTGTACACGCATTACATTTACTCAGACAGAGTGTAAGTTCAACCTTATTTTTTAGATTTCTTACACTGTGAAATGTCAGCAGAAAGGAGAAAAAAAAAAAGGAAACCTCCACCCGCTGGAGAGAACGCCCGGCATGCTGGGTAATCGCGCCATATGTACTCCACCATTAACTTATGTAAGTGTCGATGAAAGTGGGAGGGATGATACCAATTAATGGCCCTGAAATAGGAACCAGATGCCAGTAATAGTTCACACTGTGAAACCCCCACAAATAGTTGTCCCTGATCATCAAGAAACGTTGGCATTTATTTGTGCTGGTTGCTGGTCTCTTGCTGCGTATTATAGTTTGATTAGTCGAGATGTTGAGTGCGTGGTATATATTTAATTCTCGCACCGGAGTGCTGATTATTAGTAAAATGGCATTTATTTCATTTTAAGGTGTTTCAACCCTCGTGGATTATGTAAAACCCTAGGTCCATGGTAAGCAATTATTGTTTTACTCAGAAAAATGGTGATAATACATAGGAGTAGGGGGTAATAGGGTTTAATAGTATACATAATTATACAGGTTTTACATATCTGTCAAGGGGTAGTTTAGTTTAGAGCGCTAGCTTTGGGAGCTAGTGGTGAGGGTTTAAATCCCTTTCCCTTGAGCAGTAGGGGAGAATTTAACTCCCGACATTCGACTTACAAGACCGATGCTCTGGGTCTGAGCTACTAGTGCTCTATAGTTTGGGGGTTCAGTCAAGAAATTTGTTTTCAACTCAGCCAACAAGGGGCATGGCAACCAGGAATAGGGAGAAGTAGAGTAGGGACGCTGCTTGGCCGATAATAACAAATGGGTGTTCCACTGGCATTCCTCCGATTCAAGTTAGAATTGCAACGTTTGCAACTAATGTTCAGAATAAAAACTGGGTGATAGGGCGGAAGGTGAGGCTTCGCTGTTTTGATGTGTGCAGGATAGGTACGACCATCAGGATTAAGATTGAAGCGAGTAGAGCCAAAACTCCCCCCAGTTTGTTGGGGATGGAGCGTAAGATTGCGTAGGCAAACAAGAAGTATCACTCTGGCTTGATGTGGGGGGGAGTAACTAGAGGGTTTGCTGGGGTGAAGTTGTCTGGGTCTCCTAGGAGGTTTGGGGCAAAGAGGGCTAAAGCTGTTAGTGTAATTAGGACGATTGCAAAACCTACAAGGTCTTTGTAAGAGTAGTAGGGGTGGAAGGAGATTTTGTCGGCATCTGAGTTAAGTCCTAGGGGGTTATTTGACCCTGTCTCATGGAGGAAGAGGAGGTGGATAACTGTCATAGCCAGGATGACGAAGGGAAATAGGAAGTGGAAGGCAAAGAATCGGGTGAGGGTGGCGTTATCTACTGAGAAGCCCCCCCAGATTCATTGAACTAGTGAATTGCCAACATAGGGGACAGCAGATAAGAGGTTCGTAATTACGGTGGCACCCCAGAAGGATATCTGACCCCACGGTAGTACATAGCCTACGAATGCAGTTATTATTACTAGGAGGAGGAGAACGACCCCGATGTTTCATGTTTCTTTATAGAGGTAGGAGCCGTAGTATAGTCCTCGTCCAATGTGTATGTAAATGCAAATAAAGAAGAAGGAGGCACCATTGGCATGAAGGTTGCGGATTAGTCACCCGTAGTTTACATCTCGGCAGATGTGTGCCACTGAGGAGAAGGCCGTGGCGATGTCAGAGGTGTAGTGTATGGCTAGAAATAATCCTGTTAAGACTTGGGTGATTAAGCAGAGTGCTAGTAAGGAGCCAAAGTTTCACCACGCGGAGATGTTTGAGGGGGCGGGTAGGTCTACTAGAGCGTCATTAGCGATTTTTAGCAGGGGGTGTGTTTTTCGGAGGCTTGCCATTAAGGGTTTTTGTAGTTGAATAACAACGGTGGTTTTTCAAGCCATTCGTCCTGGTTAAAATCCTGGCAGGAATTATGACTTATGTTGTATACTTATTTTTATTGGGCTTGGTGGTGGGGATGGTGGTCGTGGCCTCCAACCCGTCCCCCTATTTTGCTGCCCTAGGGTTAGTTGTTGTGGCAGGTTTGGGGTGTGGCATCTTAGTGGGGTATGGGGGGTCTTTTTTATCTCTGGTGTTGTTTCTAATTTATCTTGGTGGGATGTTGGTCGTGTTTGCATATTCGGCAGCTTTGGCTGCTGAACCCTTCCCGGAGGGGCTCGGCAGTCGTCCTATTGCATTGTCTGTTGTGTCTTATTTGGGGGGGGTGGGATTGGTAGCAGGCTCATTTATGGGGGGGTGATTTGAGTCTTCCTGGCAATCTGTTGAAGAGTTTGGGGAGCTTCTTGTGTCTCGGGGGGATATTGGAGGGGTTGCACTGATATACTCTTTCGGGGGGGGGATGCTTTTAATTAGTGCCTGGGTTCTCCTTCTCACTTTATTTGTGGTGTTAGAGTTAACTCGGGGATTGGGTCGGGGTGCCTTGCGGGCGGTCTAAATTGTGAGTACCACCATTGCTAGGGCCAGGGTAAGTAGAAATAGTGTCAAATAGGTCTTAATTATTCCCTGTTGGGTATTACTTGTGGAGGTGATTAAGGGGATGTTCAGGGAGGCGGCTGCCTTGGGTCCTGTTTTCTCTAGTCATGTTTGGTCAACTATTTGACTTGCAATCGTTTGGCCTAGCGTCAGGTTAATTTTAGGGGCGTGGTGGTGGATGATTGCTGGGAAAAATCCAAGCATATTTGAGAAATGATGGGGCCCAATTTTAGGGGAGGGTTTCAGGGGCTTGTTAGTTAAGCGGGCTAGTTCTAGAGCGATGAGGAGCCCGGTGATGGTTACGGCGAGGGCGGCGATCTTTAGTGGGAGGGGTATAGATATTACGGGCGTTTTTATTGGTGTGATATGAGAAGTGATTAAAAGTCCCGCCAGGATGCTACCTCAAGCTAGTCGTTTAATTGGGTTAATGACTGTGGGGTTATTTTCATTAATGGGGGGTAGTGGGTTAAACCGGGGGTGGCCTATAGATACGAAGTACACAATTCGAAGACTGTAGATAGCTGTAAAAGAAGTGGCCAGGAGGGTGAGGGCGAGGGCTCAGGCGTTTAGGTGGGAGGTGTTGAGAGCTTCGATAATGGCGTCTTTTGAGAAGAACCCCGCTAGGAAGGGGGTTCCTGTGAGGGCCAGGCTGCCCAGGGTTAGTGAGGAAGAGGTAAAAGGGGCGAGGTGGTGTATCCCCCCCATTTTCCGAATGTCTTGTTCATCATTAAGGCTGTGGATGATGGAGCCGGAGCATAGGAACAGTATAGCTTTAAAGAAGGCATGGGTGCAGATGTGAAGGAAGGCCAGTTGAGGTTGATTGAGGCCGATAGTAACCATCATTAGGCCAAGTTGGCTTGATGTGGAGAAAGCAACGATTTTCTTAATATCATTTTGGGTGAGGGCACATGTAGCTGTGAAGAGGGTTGTTAGTGCTCCTAGGCACAGGCAGGTTGTGAGGGCTGTCTGGTTATTTTCCATAAGCGGGCTTATACGGATAAGTAGAAAGATTCCCGCAACAACCATAGTGCTTGAATGCAGGAGGGCGGAGACCGGCGTAGGACCCTCCATGGCAGCTGGTAGCCACGGGTGTAGGCCAAATTGGGCGGATTTTCCTGTAGCGGCCAAGATTAGGCCCAGGAGGGGTAGGGTCAGGTCAACATTTTTAGTGCACGAGAATATTTGTTGTAGTTCTCATGAGTTCAAGTTGGTTGCCATTCAGGCCATCGCTAGGATTAGGCCAATGTCCCCGACTCGGTTGTATAGTACTGCCTGTAGGGCAGCAGTATTAGCGTCGGTGCGTCCGTATCATCATCCGATAAGTAAGAAGGATATGATGCCTACACCCTCCCAGCCAATGAAGATTTGAAACATGTTGTTAGCTGTGACTAGGATAATCATAGTGATGAGGAAGATCAATAGGTATTTGAAAAATCGGTTCATGTAGGGGTCTGAGTGCATGTATCAGGAAGCAAATTCTAGGATTGACCAGGTTACATATAAGGCGACGGGTGTGAAAATAATAGAGTAGATGTCAAATTTAAGGCTGATATTAATGTCAAAAGTGTGGGTGTTGGTTCAGGTCCAGCTGGTGATAATGGCTTCTGCTCCTTCGTTGACGAATAGGAAAAGTGGTAATAAGCTGGTAAAAAATGCTAGTTTAACAGCGGTTTTTACTTGCGAGAGGGCTCAAGTCTCTCGGGTTGGGCTGAGGGCTAGGGTGGTAAGTACCGGGTATGTCAGGAGGGCAAAAATGATAAGTAAGCTAGAGGCTATTATGGTTGAAGTGGGGTGCATAGCTTCTACTTGGATTTGCACCAAGAGTTTTTGGTTCCTAAGACCAACGGATGAGCTGTTATCCTTTAGAAGCGGTGTCCGAGTGAGCTTTGGAGTTCAACCAAAGTAGCGAGAATTAGCAGTTTTCGTTGCTAGCCAGCCTCTCCCGGTGGACAAGGGGGGTTTAACCTCTATTTTTAGAATCACAATCTAATATTTTCATTAAATTATGTCTACATATGTTTCAGCCTCAGATTAACTCGGGCTTAAGGATTAGTAGTAATAGGGGGAGGAGATGGAGGGCCATTAGTAGATGTTCGCGTGAGTGTGATGGTTCTAGGGCCAAGATGTGGGTTGGGAGGGGTCCGCGTTGTGTTATGAGGAATATATAGAGGGAGTAGCCTGCAGTGATAAGGGTTCCTGTCCCTGTTAAGGCTAGTGTTCATCATGATCAGCTGAAGAGGGAGGTGATGATTATTAACTCCCCCATTAAGTTAGGTAGGGGGGGAAGGGCGAGGTTGGCTAGGGTTGCAATAAATCACCAGGCAGTTATCAGGGGGAGGGCCATTTGAAGTCCTCGGGCGAGGACTATTGTCCGGCTGTGTGTCCGTTCATAATTAGTATTGGCTAAGCAGAAGAGGGCAGATGAAGTCAGGCCATGGGCGATTATTAAGATTAGAGCTCCTGTGAAGCCTCAGGGGGTCTGGATGAGGATACCCCCCACTACTAGGCCCATATGGCTGACCGACGAGTAGGCGATTAAAGACTTCAAGTCCGTTTGGCGGAGGCAAATGGATCCTGTTATAATTACACCTCATAGGGCAAGGACAATGAAGGGGTAGCTTAATTCCTTTGTTAGGGGCTCTAGCATTACTAGTATTCGTATCATACCATACCCTCCGAGCTTTAGTAGAACGGCTGCAAGAATTATTGATCCGGCAACGGGGGCTTCTACGTGGGCCTTGGGGAGTCAAAGGTGTATGCCGTACAGGGGCATTTTTACAAGGAATGCTAGAACGCAACCTGCCCATCATAGTTTGTGGGCGTATACGCCCAGATGTAAGGGGTCGGAGTAGAGGAGGGTGAGAAGTGAGAGGGTGCCCGTATTGTTTTGGAGCCATAGTAGGGCAACTAGAAGGGGCAGTGAGCCTGCTAGGGTGTAGAAGAGGAAATAGGTGCCTGCGTTAAGACGTTCTGTTTGGTTACCCCATCGGGTAATTAGGATAAGTGTGGGGATTAGGGTGGCTTCAAACATAATGTAAAACAGGATCATCTCAGTTGCACTAAAGGCTATAATAAGGAAGATTTGGAGAGAGGTGAGAAGGATAATGTATAGTCGTTGACGGCCAACGGGCTCTAAGGCTGTGTGTGCTTGGCTTGCCAGGATTATAAGCGGGAGAAGTCAGCAGGTTAAGACCAGAAGGGGTGTGGACAGGGGATCTGTTGCCATGAGGGGGTTAAGGAGGGATCATCCTGTCTCTCCTAGGTTTTTCAGTCAAGTTAGGCTGATAAGTGCGATTAAAAGGCTGTGCAGGAGGGTGGTTGGTCATAACCATTTGGCTTTAGAGGCTATAATTGTTGGCATTAGCATAATGGTAGGGATGAGGACTTTTAACATTGCAGCAGATTAAGGGTTTGAAGTCGATCTGATCCATGGGTTCGTGTGGTTGCCACTAAAAGGGCCAAGCCTGCACTGGCCTCACAGGCTGAGAAGGCCAGGAGGAGGAGGGGGGTGGCTGAAAATCCGGTCACCCCGAGTTGAAGGGACCATAGTGAGAGGGCGAGGAAGAGGGCTAGTATCATCCCCTCTAGGCACAGTAGGGCGGAGAGAAGGTGCGTTCGGTGGAAGGTTAGGCCCGCTAGCCCTAATATAAAGGCTGCGGAGAATGTAAAATTTGTAGGGGTCATCAGGTTAATTGTGGACTTTAACCACAAGTTTTTGAGCCGAAATCAAATGTTTTGTTTAAACTAATTACCTATTCGGCTCATTCTAGTCCTCCTTGGAGTCATTCATAAATAAGTCCCAGTGTGAGAAGAATGAGAACTGCAGTGGCTCACAAAAATGTCATTACTGGGGAGGCTAGCTGGTCTCCTCAGGGTAGGGGCAATAGCAGGGCGATTTCTAGGTCGAATAATAAAAATAGAATGGCCACCAAAAAGAATCGAAGAGAGAAGGGCAGACGAGCTGATCCTAGGGGGTCAAAGCCGCATTCGTAGGGTGACAGCTTTTCGTGGTCGGGGGTTATTTGTGGTAGCCAGAAAGCTACGGTGGCTAGGATGAGGGAGAGGGTACCGGTGATGGAGACGATAGTTGTAACTAAGTTCATTATCTTTCCTTGGGTTTTAACCAAGGCCGGGTGATTGGAAGTCACTTATACTAATGTTGTACTAGAAAGATTATGAGCCTCATCAGTAGATTGAGATATAGAGGAAGAGTCAGACAACATCTACAAAGTGTCAGTATCAGGCAGCTGCTTCAAATCCAAAGTGGTGTTCTGATGTGAAGTGGTGGCGGACTTGTCGGATTAGGCACACAGTGAGGAAGATGGAGCCGATAATTACATGTAAGCCGTGGAAACCGGTTGCCACGAAGAAGGTTGAGCCATAGGCGCCGTCCGCAAGGGTAAAGGGGGCTTCGTAGTACTCAAGGCCTTGGAGGAAGGTGAAATAAAATCCTAGGAGGATGGTCAGGAATAGGGATTGGAGGGCCTGCTTTCGTTCACCTTCTATAATGCTGTGGTGGGCCCAGGTGACTGTTACGCCGGAGGCAAGAAGGACAGCCGTGTTCAGAAGGGGTACTTCAAAGGGGTCCAGGGGGGTAATTCCTGCGGGGGGCCAGAAGCCCCCTAGTTCAGGAGTCGGGGCAAGACTGGCGTGGTAGAAAGCTCAGAAGAATCCTAGGAAGAAGAAGACTTCTGAAGTGATAAATAGGATTATACCATATCGTAGTCCCTTTTGAACTGGAGGTGTATGGTGTCCTTGGAATGTTCCCTCTCGTACGATATCTCGTCATCATTGGAGCATAGTAAGGAGCAGTAGGGTGGTGCCAACGGGGATAAGGACCATGGAGTTGAAGTGGAATCAGATTGCAAGGCCGGATGTTATTAATAAGGCAGCCACTGCACCAGTGAGGGGTCAGGGGCTCGGGTCTACTATGTGGTATGCGTGTGCTTGATGGGTCATTATACGTTTTCTTGTAGGTAGAGGCTTAGTAGAAGGACAAATACATAGGCTTGAATTATAGCTACGGCCACCTCTAGGAGTGTGAGTAGGAATAGGAGGGTGGCTGTAAGAAGGGCAATTGTAGGTATAAGGGGCAGTAGGACGAAAGCGGCTGTTGCGATGAGTTGGATGAGGAGATGGCCTGCTGTGAGGTTGGCAGTGAGTCGGACCCCCAGGGCTAAGGGTCGAATGAAGAGGCTAATTGTTTCGATAATAATAAGGATCGGGATGAGGGGAGTAGGGGTTCCCTCAGGAAGGAGGTGACCCAAGGCCACGGTTGGTTGGTTTCGCATGCCAATAATTACAGTTGCTAGTCAGAGGGGTACAGCGAAACCAATATTAAGGGACAGCTGAGTAGTTGGGGTGAAGGTATAAGGAAGCAGGCCCAGCATATTTAACGTGATGAGGTAAAGTATTAAAGAGGTGAGCAGTAAGGCCCACTTATGTCCGCCGAGGCTTATAGGTTGGAGGAGTTGTTGGGTGAATCGGTTGATAAACCACCCTTGGAGTGTAAGGAGGCGATTATTTAATCACCGTGTGGAGGGGGTGGGGAAGAGTGTTCAGGGGAGTGCTAGGGCTAGTGCGATAAGGGGAATTCCAAGAAGTCAGGGGCTCATAAATTGGTCGAAAAGGCTTAGTGTCATGGTCAGGTTCAGGGGCTTGTTTTTGATTTCTCTGTGCTCTTAGGGGTTGGCTCGTTAGGGAAAGCGTGGGCTATTACTTTTGAGGGTAGAATTGTTAAGAACACTAATCAGGAGAAGATTAGAATGGCAAATCAAGGTGTGGGGTTGAGTTGGGGCATGTCACTAAGGGTGGTTGGGAGTCACCAGTCTTTAGCTTAAAAGGCTAACGCTATGGCCCTGTTTAGCTTCTTAGTGAGGTGTCTTCTACTATTAATGCTGATCAGTTCTCGAAGTGTTTTAATGGGACGGCTTCCACTACAATGGGCATAAAGCTATGGTTTGCTCCACAAATTTCTGAGCATTGTCCATAATACACGCCTGGTCGCAGGGTAATAAAGGCTGTTTGGTTTAGTCGTCCTGGGACGGCATCTATTTTAACACCCAGGGCTGGAACGGCTCATGAGTGTAGTACATCTTCTGCGGACACTAGGACTCGAATAGGGGATGCGACGGGAATCACTATTCGGTGGTCTGCTTCTAGAAGTCGGAATTGTCCGGGTAATAAGTCTTGGGTTGGTGTCATGTAGGAGTCAAATTCAAGGTCTACGTAATCTGCGTACTCATAGCTTCAGTATCATTGGTGCCCCATCGCTTTAATCGTGAGGTGGGGGTCGTCTACTTCATCTATGAGGTAGAGGATCCGTAAGGAGGGGAGGGCAATTAGGATTAGGATGATAGCGGGGAGGATGGTTCAAATAATCTCGACTTCTTGGGAGTCTAACAGGTATTTGCTTGTAAGCTTGGTTGAGACCATGGCGACAATAATGTAGAGTACTAGTGTGCTGATGAGGAAAACAATCATTAGAACATGGTCGTGAAAGTGAAGGAGTTCTTCTATTACAGGTGAAGCTGCGTCTTGAAAGCCTAGTTGGGAGGGATGTGCCATTGGGTAAGACACGCGGGGCTCCAACCCGCGGTACTGCCTTGACAAGGCAGTGTAATAGCTGCTTTACTAGTGTCTTATGAAGAAAGTGACAGAGCGGTGATGTGGTCGGCTTGAAACCGGGTTACGGGGGTTCAACTCCCTCCTTTCTTGTTAGTTTGTTTGGACTTGGACGAATGCGGGCTCTTCAAAGGTGTGGTAGGGTGGGGGGCAGCCGTGTAGTCACTCTACGTTTGTTGCAGCAAGTTCCACTGATAGAACTTCTCGTTTAGCAGTAAATGCTTCTCAGAGGATAAATAGAAACATAATTACCGCGATTAGGGAGATTAGAGAGCCAATAGAGGAGACTGTATTTCATAGGGTGTAGGCGTCCGGGTAGTCCGAGTAGCGGCGAGGCATGCCTGCCAATCCCAAGAAGTGTTGGGGGAAGAATGTTAGATTAACACCTGCAAACATAATACCAAAGTGGATTTTTGTTCACGTGCTGTGGAGTGTGTAGCCCGAGAACAGGGGGAATCAGTGTACAAAGGCTCCTATGATGGCGAAAACAGCTCCTATAGAGAGGACGTAGTGGAAGTGGGCTACTACGTAGTAGGTGTCGTGCAAGATAATATCTAGGGAGGAGTTGGCAAGTACGATGCCGGTAAGGCCGCCCACCGTAAAGAGGAAAATAAATCCCAGTGCTCACAGGAGGGGGGTTTCTCATTTAATTGCGCCCCCGTGAAGTGTCGCAAGTCAGCTAAATACTTTTACACCTGTGGGGATGGCAATGATTATCGTGGCAGATGTAAAATAGGCCCGTGTGTCGACATCTATCCCAACCGTAAATATGTGGTGGGCTCAGACGATAAATCCTAGTAGTCCGATGGCCATCATGGCCCACACCATTCCAAGGTAGCCGAAGGGTTCTTTTTTACCTGCATAGTAGGCAACAATGTGGGATACCATCCCAAAGCCTGGTAAAATCAAAATATAAACTTCCGGGTGGCCAAAGAATCAGAATAAGTGTTGGTAAAGGATAGGGTCCCCTCCTCCTGTGGGGTCGAAGAAGGTGGTATTTAAGTTTCGGTCTGTTAAGAGCATGGTAATGCCTGCGGCAAGCACGGGTAAGGATAGGAGTAAGAGAACCGCTGTAATTAAAACAGCTCAGACGAATAAAGGTGTTTGGTATTGGGAGATTGTGGGGGGTTTTATGTTGATGATTGTTGTGATGAAGTTGATCGCCCCTAGGATTGAAGAAATTCCGGCCAGGTGGAGGGAAAAAATAGTTAGGTCAACAGAGGCCCCTGCATGCGCAAGGTTCCCTGCCAGCGGGGGGTAGACGGTTCATCCAGTGCCTGCCCCGGCTTCAACCCCGGAAGAGGCAAGTAGAAGGAGGAAAGAGGGGGGGAGAAGCCAGAAGCTTATGTTGTTCATTCGGGGGAAGGCCATGTCTGGGGCTCCAATCATTAAGGGGATAAGTCAGTTGCCAAACCCCCCGATTATGATTGGTATAACCATAAAGAAGATTATTACAAAGGCGTGTGCGGTAACAATTACGTTGTAGATTTGGTCATCCCCCAAGAGGGCGCCGGGTTGGCTTAGTTCAGCCCGAATGAGCAAGCTTAGGGCGGTGCCCACTATTCCGGCTCAGGCACCAAAGATCAAATAAAGGGTGCCGATATCTTTGTGATTAGTCGAGAAAAATCAACGTGTGATTGCCACAGGTAAGATGGCTGAGTAAGTGGTGGGTTGTAGCCCCATAGACAGAGGTTCGAGCCCTCTTCTTATCAAGCCCCGGGGTGTTTTACACATAAGATTGCAAATCTTAAGTAGAGGGTTAGTCACCCTCCGGGGCTTTCCCCCGCCTTTAGCCGCCTATCAGGCGGGGGAAAGGTAGATGAATGCTCGCTGGTTTGAGCGCTTAGCTGTTAACTAAGAAACTGTAGGATCGAGGCCTTCTCATCTAGGAAAGCTTTAGCTTAATTAAAGTGTCTGTTTTGCATGCAGGAGATGTGGGGTAGTGTCCCGCAAGTTTTATTAGGGGCTGGGAGGGTTTCACTCTCGCTTAGGGCTTTGAAGGCTCTTGGTCTTGTACTAACCTAAGCCCCTAAAGGGCTAGTAAGGCTGTTGTGCCGGGCGTTAGGGGCAGGAGCAGCAGGGTCAGCATCGTGGTGATGGCTAAGGGTAGGGTGAGTTGTGTGTTAAAGAGGCGTCAAGGGGTAGATGCTGTGAGATTGGAGGGGGAGAGTGTTAAGGTCATCGCGTATGAGAGCCGTAAGTAGAAATACAAGCTTAAGAGGGCGGATAGTGCGGCAAAGGTGGCGGCCGGAGCTAAATCTTGTTTAGTGAGTTCCAGGAGGATTAGTCATTTGGGTATAAAGCCTGATAAAGGGGGGAGGCCGCCGAGGGATAGCATGAGGAGGGGGGCAAGGGCTGTGAGTGCGGGGGCTTTCACTCATGAAGTGGCCAGCGAGTTAATATTGGTTGAGTTGTGCAGTTTAAATAGGGTGAAAGTTGAGAAAGTTATGATGAAATATATAGCTAAGGCAAGCAAGGTAAGGGAGGGGGAGAATTGTATGATTAGAATTATTCAGCCAAGGTGAGCGATTGATGAGTAGGCTAGAATTTTTCGTAGCTGCGTTTGGTTCAAGCCCCCCCATCCGCCCACGAGGGTGGAAACTAGTCCGAGAGCTATGAGAAGGTGGGGGCTGGTTTGTTGGAGTTGAAGAAGTAGGGCAAAGGGGGCAAGTTTTTGTCAGGTGGAGAGAATTACCCCAGTGGTGAGATCTAGGCCTTGAAGTACTTCTGGGAGCCAGGTATGTAGGGGGGCAATGCCGACTTTCAAGGCTAGTGCAAGTGTAATTATCGTGCAGGGGAGGGGGTGAAGGGCTTGTTGGATATCCCATTGGCCTGTGAGTCAGGCGTTGGTGGTGCCTGCAAATAGAAGTACTGCCGCTGCTGTTGCTTGCGCAAGGAAATATTTGGTAGTTGCTTCGACTGCTCGGGGGTGGTGGTGCTGTGCTATTAGAGGCAGGATGGCTAGCGTGCTGATTTCAAGTCCCATTCAGGCTGCAAGCCAGTGGGAGCTAGCGAAGGTAATGGTAGTGCCCAGGCCAAGTCCTGATAAGAGGACAAATAAAATAAAGGGGTTCATTAGTGAAGGAGGGATTTTAACCGACATGTTTGGGGTATGGGCCCAAAAGCTTTGTTAGCTGACTTTACTAGGAAGTGGTGTAGTGGAAGCACTGAGAGTTTTGATCTCTCCGGGGAGGGTTCAAACCCCTTCTTTCTAAGGAGACGGGGGGACTTTAACCCCCGTAATCTACTCCATCAAAGTAGTCCTTTTTTCAGGCACGGCTCCTGCTATGTTTGAGGGGGGAGTCCTGCGAGCGCAATTGGGAGGGACAGGTGTCAAATAATCAATGCTAGGGTGAGGGGAAGGAAGTTTTTTCAGATAAGGTGTATTAGTTGGTCGTATCGAAATCGGGGGTAGGAGGCTCGCACCCATAGAAAAACAATTGAGAGGAGGGCTGCCTTCGTTATGAGGTTAGCCGCTGTTAATTCTGGGAAAGCGGGGATATGGGCTGCCCCTAAGAATAGGGTGGCTGAAAGTGTATTTATTAGTAAGATGTTTGCATATTCTGCCAGGAAGAATAGGGCGAAGGGGCCTCCGGCGTATTCGACGTTAAAGCCAGATACAAGTTCAGATTCTCCCTCGGTGAGGTCAAACGGGGCCCGGTTTGTCTCTGCGAGGGTAGAGATATACCATATGGCGGCTAATGGTCAGGCGGGTAGGATTAATCAGATGGTTTCCTGTGCCGTGTTGAAGGTTTGAAGTGTGAAGCCCCCCGTGAAGATAATAGTGCTGAGCAGAATCAGTCCGAGGCTGACCTCGTATGAGATTGTCTGTGCGACGGCTCGAAGGGCACCAATGAGTGCATATTTAGAGTTGGAGGCTCAGCCTGACCCGAGGATTGAGTACACTGCTAGGCTTGATAGGGCTAGGATAAATAGAATTCCAAGGTTGAGGTCAAGGACTGGGTAGGGTAGGGGCATTGGGGCCCAAAGGGTGAGGGCCAGGGTAAGGGCCAGGATTGGGGCGGCCAAGAATAGAATTGGGGAAGAGGCAGAGGGTCGAACGGGTTCTTTGATGAATAGTTTTACCCCGTCCGCGATAGGTTGGAGGAGGCCGTAGGGGCCCACGATATTGGGACCCTTACGAAGTTGTATGTAGCCCAGGACTTTTCGTTCTAGCAAGGTCAGAAACGCGACAGCCAGAAGAACGGGTACAATAAAGGCGAGGGGGTTGATAATATAAATTATAGTCGTTGAGATCATAGCTAAGGAGAGGAGTTGAACCTCTGTGGAAAGGGCTTAGGTCTTTTGCATTGGCCGGGCTCTGCCACCTTAACATGCCATTTTCTTTGGCCGGGACAGGTATGTCCTCTTGTCTAATTAAGTTGATTTCATTAGGTGAGGGAGGGGCGTGTATATTACAGGGGCCCCTTCTTTTCGGTCCTTGCGTACTAGAAAAGATCATGTCATAGATAGAAACTGACCTGGATTACTCCGGTCTGAACTCAGATCACGTAGGACTTTAATCGTTGAACAAACGAACCCTTAATAGCAGCTGCACCATTAGGATGTCCTGATCCAACATCGAGGTCGTAAACTCCCTTGTCGATAGGGTCTCTAGAAGGGGATTGCGCTGTTATCCCTAGGGTAACTCGGTCCGTTGATCGGCTTGAGCCGGATCTTTAGGTCAGATATTCTGATAATTAGAGCGGTAGCTCTGGGTGATAGGAAGGGTGTTCCCTTTCCACATGGGGGGTACTTTTTGCCCCGCGGTCGCCCCAACCAAAGACATAGGGCAGTTTTCACTTTGTTTATTCTCTTATTCAAGGGTTTTAACGTGATTTGCCTTGGTGTCTAAAGCTCCATAGGGTCTTCTCGTCTTATGTAAGCATCCCCGCTTCTTCACGGGGAGATCAATTTCATTGACCGGGGGGAGGAGACAGCTAAGCCCTCGTTTTGCCATTCATACAGGTCTTCATTTAAAAGACAAGTGATTGCGCTACCTTCGCACGGTCAAAATACCGCGGCCGTTGAACTAATTGTCACAGGGCAGGCAGGACCTCTCATCTATTGACTACAAGAGGCGATGTTTTTGGTAAACAGGCGAGGCTTGGGTGTGTTTGCCGAGTTCCTTCTCCCCCCTTTAGTCTTTCCTTGGCAGCACTCTAGTGTGAGGTTAACGGTTAACTTCTGGGTGTTCTTCTCGTTTTTTATTTTTTATCCAGTCCCCTCTTCTTTTGGGGCCGTCAATTTTCGGTGGGGGTTCGTTCCGATTTAAACTTGTGCTAGGAGAGAATCTATGTTCTCTTATTACTCATATTAGCAGTATAATTCCTATGTTTGCATAGGACTCCCTGGTAGTTTTAGAGGATTAAGATTATGTTGTCAGAATATATAGGGTGTTCCGTATTTGAGCTTTAACGCTTTCTGTCGGGGTGGCTGCTTTTAGGCCCACCAAGAGGACTTTCCTTTAAATTTCGTATGATCTTTATCCTTCTGCTAAAGTTGTATCTTTTTTCAAGGGGGCTGTACCCCCCTTGATTAACTCTTCTGATTTCTTTTCACCTTATTTAAGGGTTGGGGGGAAGAACTTAGAAGGCTGAACTCCTATCCATTTCCCAGGGAACCAGCTATAACTAAGCTCGGTAGGTCTATCACCTCTACTCAAAGCTCTTCCCACTCTTTTGCCACAGAGACGGGTGTGCCCTTTAAATAGGCTGTCTTGGAGTAGCTCGCTTAGTTTCGGGGGTCCAAACTAAAGGGCTCTTTGCTTGGGTGTTACTGGCTAAAACATGATGCAAAAGGTACGAGTTTAATCTCTGCTTTAATAAACTTTACTGGGCTCTTTCATATCTCTTTCAGCTTTCCCTTGCGGTACTTTTTCTATTGCTCACAAAGGTCCTTTTCTGTCGCCCGTACTAGGGTGGAAAAATGGTTTGTTTGGGGTGGTGGGGTGGGGTGGTTAGGGTGTATTAATGTAGTTTCGTTGCGTTTAGTTGGTGTGGCTAGCTATTAGGTATCAGGGCAGTCCGAGTTGCACGGACACCTTCTCGGTGTAAGGGAGATGCTTTGGTTGTTTAGCTATGCTCTGGTTTTTCCAAGTGCACTTTCCGGTACACTTACCATGTTACGACTTGCCTCCCCTTTGCAGTTATTATGATTTAATTATGTTTAGTCGTTAGCTTGGGGAGAGTGACGGGCGGTGTGTGCGCGCTTCAGGGCCATTTTCAGCAAAACGCTCTATTTTTTGCTTACTGCTAAATCCTCCTTTGGACGTGTGTTTCAATACATCGTTCGTATTCTCTTAATTAGTGAATGTAGCCCATTTCTTCCCCCTTCATAGGCTACACCTCGACCTGACGTTTTGGGTTGTGACAACTTTGCTTACTTCTAACCCTTCACAGGGTAAGCTGACGACGGCGGTATATAGGCGGTAATGACAAGAAGGGGTGAGGTTTAACGGGGGGTATCGGTTCTAGAACAGGCTCCTCTAGGTGGGTCTAAAGCACCGCCAAGTCCTTTGGGTTTCAAGCTAATGCTCGTAGTGCCCGGGCGGGCAACGGGTGTTTTGTGTTGCCAATGTTTAGGGCTAGGCATAGTGGGGTTTCTAATCCCAGTTTGTGCCGTAGCTTTCGTGGATTCAGACTCATAAAGTTACTTTCGTATTTGAACTTCTAACCCTCGGGTGCGTATAACAGCTTTGAGGGCATTCGACTTTAGTGGGGTTGATGGCCTAACCACGCTTTACGCCGATTGTTATCAACTTGGGCCTCTCGTATAACCGCGGTGGCTGGCACGAGTTTTACCGGCCCTCTTAACTTTAACTAAGTCAAGCTTTCGCTTATGGCTTAATGTTTATCACTGCTGAGTTCCCGTGGGGGTGTGGCTTAGCAAGGCGTCATGGGCCAAATGTGCTTGCGCCTGATGCCTGCTCCTTGTTCTCTGGGGGGAGACACATAGGGCGTACTTCACAGGGGCGTGGAGACTTGCATGTGTAAGTTTAGCTATAGTTGATAATAAAGTCAGGACCAAACTTTTAGTACTTGCGGAGTTTTTCAGGACTCAGTCTTAACATCTTCAGTGTTATGCTTTAAATAAGCTACGCTAGC